TTGAAGGTGTTGATTCATATTTATTTTGACGACTTTCTCATATTTTATCATATTCTATTCATTTTTATTCGACCTTCCCGGAGTTCATTCTCCGGGCAACTCCGTTTAACCGGTGGATTCCTTCCAACTTACTTCTTTTATGATCTCATTGGAAATCATATAAAGACAATTCCTATTTGATATAGCTATTTGTGCAAGTATTTTACGATTAAGAATCAACTGTTTCTTGTACAGATCGTTTATTAATCTACTATAACTATAGCATACCCCCCTTTCGCGAATGGCTGCATTTATTCGAGTGATCCACAAACGACGAAAGTTTATTTTTTGCCTATCCCTATCCCGATGAGCCGAAACCAAAGCTCTTATTTTTTGTTGAGTAATAGTTCGAGTAAGTCTTGAATGAGCCCCCCGAAAGCTTGATGCAAATAAACGAATTTTTGTTCTACGTCTCCGAGCGATATATCCCCGTCTAATTCTGGTCATTGAATAAATGAAACTTTAACGAATAACTAATAGATTTCCTTTCTTTCAGTTATTCTTTTGCCCCTTTCCTAGTATATTAATAACAAAACGGATTTTTCCAATGTATAAACTAATAATTCCAATGGCTTTGGCTACTATAACCTTCCCAACCACAATTTTTTCTTTTTTCTAGGCATTTCACTTCGAAATACGAAATTGTACTATACTAGGTATTAAAAAAGAAAAGTAATGATAACGAAATAGTGGATTCCATCGTTTCTATGGTTACTTCTTAAACGGTGAGGTCTTCTCTATACACCGGAGCCTTTACTTTATTTAATCAATGTTATTGCCAACTTGTATAGTTCACATTCTTCGGCTCTACCCATGAATGATCCAGTAATAGGTCTTTCACAACGAGCTCTACCTATATAGTAACGGTATTTAATTATGAAGGTTGGCTGGGTAGCTGACCCTGTTAGTCCGTTCTTGCAAGAGAGGTCTATGTTAACTAAGATTTCCTCCGCTTAATGGATAACCATTTGCTACCAATGGAGAATTGCTTCTCATCTTGAATTGAGGTGAGTGGATTTACACCAACAGAAACCATAAATTTCATACACAATAAAAGGGATATCATCGATTTTTAGATAGGACGTTTTTCCGTGATATCCTATTGGATCATTGATATTCGAACATTGTTCTCTTTCCTTTGTTCTAGTTCATGATCTGAACGAGTCGCACATACACCCTAGTACATGTTCCTCGACGCTGAGGGCATCCCCGAAGCGCGGGGGATTTTGTGACATTTCTAATTGGCTGTCTTGTATTTCTAATAAGTTGTTTAATCGTTGGCATGTTGAATCATATACATAATGGGCTGGTTTAGATCGATCCTAACCGGATTATTATGAATTACTTTTATTCAATCGAATAATAAATCAAAGTCATAGAATATTAATATTAAACTCGGCAGGGTTCATTTCAGAATTGACGTGAAATCCAAGCTATTGTCATTCAACCGCTACAAGATCAACAATTCCATAAGCTTGGGCCTCTGTTGCTGACATAAAAACATCTCTTTCCATGTCTTCGGATACAACCCATAAGGGTTTGCCCGTTCTTTGTACATAAACCCTTGTCAGGGTTTCACGTAGTTTCAGCAGTTCTCCCACTTCCAGGATGAATTCTCCCGTTGCTACTTCAGAAAAATAACCAGCAGGTTGATGGATCATTACCCTGATGATATAAGATAAGAAAAGGTTTCTCTATTTTTCATGATGAGGGGAAGATAAACGAAAGAGAAAAGAATAACAATAAAAAAAGATAGAATGGAACAACCGTACGGGCATTATGCATTGCATACGGCTCTACAATAAAATTGACCCTTACCTTCCATCAAATAAATAAAAAAATAGGATCGATCAGACCCCGATCGGTAAATGATCAACTTACCACCCTTCCTTTCGGAGGAATTCACAAATACTATGATGGCTCCGTTGCTTTATATATTTATTATATTTTTTTGTCTGCGATTTGTCTGTCATTCAGCAATCCCAAAGTTGCTTTTTTATTTGATCAAATAAACTAAGGAAAAAAGAATTTTTTTTGCTCTATAAATATTGTTAAGAGACCTCTGGTGTGAAAAAAGTTTGTGACGCTTAACTGGACTTCCAATAATCAAATAGGAAATACCTTTTTATCATATTACTCTCTCGATACATAATCTAATGTTTTGAAAACAAAATTTATTATATCGAATTCAAAGTGCCATGCTATTATTACTTAATATTCATATTTCATATGGCGAAGGCATAGTCTTCTTTTTTCTCTCAAATAAAAGCCTCATTGGCGCCAAGCGTGAGGGAATGCTAGACGTTTGGTAATTTCTCCTCCGACCAGGATAAAAGATCCCATTGAAGCGGCTGATCCCATGCATATTGTATGTACATTTGGTTGCACAAATTGCATAGTATCATAAAGAGCCACTCCCGGTATTACCCATCCGCCAGGCGAGTTTATAAACAAATACAGA